ATCATAACTATACTTAACAAAAAAATACTTAGAAAAGTCCACATACGTCGAAGGTTTTTTGTTGCTGTCGGAAAAAGTAGAAGTCCAATTCCTAGTAAAATAGGTACTGGAAGTGGAATGAAAGGGATGATCCATGAATATTGATATGTATGTTCCATAAAATAAAAAACCCTTTTTATTTTATTCTTAAATTTATTATTTCGTATTCACTGGTTTGTATATAGATATTTTTCAAAGGGGACAATAAAAAAGCACGTGAGTTCAAACTTAAATAGAAATTTTTTTGAATTAGTATAATCCTTCATAAATCTTTGAAAAGAAATATATATTCAAATAAAAAAATTAGAAGTGATTAAATAATAGTACTAAGTTACTGTCAAAAAAATTATTTGTCTTTTTTTTATTACTACTATTTATTATTATTACTACTAAATAAAATTTTTATTTTATGCAGATAAAGAAAAAGTGAATTATAATTCCGTATTACAATAATTTATATACATATATTAAGAATAGAACAAAGATTTACACTACAAAAAAATACTTAATATTTATTATATAATAAAAAACTTTACCTAAAAAAAAGTTATTTTAGTTTGATTATTTATAATTTTTAAGGAATGAATTTTCATTTTAATTATGGAATTTAGTGATTGTCTTCCAGTACACTAAGTGAGCTTTTTTTTTTTTTTATAATATAATCTATCAGTATAGATTAATTAAATGAGGACTCTCGCACGGATTTCAAACGTTAAATAAAAAAAAATTTAATAACCAAATTTTATTAAAAAAAAAGTAAAAAACAGTTGGGTTTTAAACTTTTGAATATCTTTTTTGTTTTGAAAATAATATATAATAAAATTTGAAAGAAAAAAATCACTCGATATGGAGTACGAAAGAATAGAATAATAAATGTCTTTGACATCCAATTATACCACTGAAAAACTTTTTTTTTCATTTTTGAATGGCAGTTCCAAAAAAACGTACTTCTATCTCGAAAAAGCGCATTCGTAAAAAAATTTGGAAAAGGAAGGGATATTGGACATCGTTGAAAGCTTTTTCGTTAGGGAAATCACTTTCTACAGGTAATTCAAAAAGTTTTTTTGTACAACAAAATAAATAAAAAACACTAGAATAATTTAGAATTAGTCTAACTAAAAAACAAATTTTTTTAGAATAAATATAAAAAAAATAAATAGGAACCAAAAGAGGACAAAAAAAGATAATATATAGATAAAAAGAAAGGTTCACATTTCTTTTTTTTTCAAAAGGGATTCTGAATTTTCCCCATCACTAACTTGATGCAATAATAAATAAAGATCTTGTATTTCCTCGTTAAGAGGAAATACAAGATCTTTAAGCGAAATCAATAGGTTCTTGAAATTAATTAATTTAAGTGCAAATTTTTTCACTTTATACCTTTAGGAATTATTATTTCTCTGAATTATTATATTCTTTACTTAGAATCAAAGTTATAAAAGCATCTATCCACAATAAGTGAATATTAGATAATAATAATAATAAATAATAATATATGATTTTTAAGTGATCAAAAAATCTTATGTTTGTACAATATAAAAAGATGCATCAAAATAGTTTTTTTTTTTTCTCTTGAGCAATTAGGCAAATCTGATTTTATTTAAAATTTCTCAGGATTTTTAAGAAGTTTGAATTTTAATAAAAAAATGATAAAGAGCATTTAGAGTTTTATCTTTGGGTTGAAGTCCTAACTACTTGAATTTAGTTACATTTTTCATTGTATTCTAAAAAAAAAATCTAAAGTACAAAAAGTGAATTAAAAAATTTTAAACTAACTCAGATAAAAAAAAGATCTTAATTGAATTTAAACCCCAAATACCTATTTAAACAAATTTTTATTCATGAAATCAATTGTAAATTCCATTGAATTGGCTTCTTTATTTAAATTTTAATCTCGACGATTGAATAAAAACTTGTTAATATTGTTTTGAACAAGTTGCCGCTATGGTGAAATTGGTAGACACGCTGCTCTTAGGAAGCAGTGCTAAAGCATCTCGGTTCGAGTCCGAGTAGCGGCATAAGATCTTATAAAAAAGATATTATAAGTTTTATAATCAAATTAATACCCGATTTTTTTATAAAATCGGGTAAAACCTAGTATTAATTTATTAATTTTTAACAAATTTTTTATGATTTTTTCAATTTTAGAGCATATATTAACTCATATATCTTTTTCGGTCGTTTCAATTGTACTGACAATTTATTTTTTAACTTTATTAGTTAATTTAGATGAAATCATAGGATTTTTTGATTCATCAGATAAAGGAATCATAATTACGTTTTTTGGTATAACAGGATTATTATTTACTCGTTGGATTTATTCAGGACATTTTCCATTAAGTAATTTATATGAATCATTAATTTTTCTTTCATGGGCTTTTTCAATTATTCATATGGTTTCCTATTTTAATAAAAAAGAAAAAAATCACTTAAACGCAATAACTGCGCCAAGTGCTATTTTTATTCAGGGTTTTGCTATTTCAGGTCTTTTAAACAAAATGCCTCAGTCTGCAATATTAGTACCAGCTCTCCAGTCCCAGTGGTTAATGATGCACGTAAGTATGATGATATTAGGCTATGGCGCTTTGTTATGCGGATCATTATTATCAATAGCTCTTCTAGTCATTACATTTCGCAAAGTCGGACCCACTTTTTGGAAAAAGAATAGAAAAAAAAATTTTTTATTAAATGAATTATTTTCTTTTGATGTACTTTACTACATAAACGAAAGAAATTCTATTTTACTACAACAAACTATTAATTTTAGTTTTTCTAGAAATTATTATAGGTATCAATTGATTGAACAATTAGATTATTGGAGTTTTCGTATTATTAGTCTTGGATTTATCTTTTTAACCGTCGGCATTCTTTCAGGAGCTGTATGGGCTAATGAGACATGGGGTTCATATTGGAATTGGGATCCAAAAGAAACTTGGGCATTTATTACTTGGACCATATTCGCAATTTATTTACATATTAAAAAAAATAGGAATGTTAGGGGTATAAATTCTGCAATTGTCGCTTCGCTAGGCTTTCTTTTAATTTGGATATGCTATTTTGGCGTCAATCTTTTAGGAATAGGTTTACATAGTTATGGGTCATTTACATCGAATTAAATAAAACATTAACCAAAAAATAAAGGAATCCAAATCAAAAAGAATAGCATCCATATATAACTTCATATAAGTTAAGAAATCAAATTTCGTTTTCTTAGTAAATCAAATCATCAAGAACCTTTTGAATCAAGTAGTACAATGATTCAAAAGGTTCTCACAATACAAAGACTAAAGACTTCTGATTACAATTCAATTTAATGCTTTTTTTTTTCCTGAAAACTATCCATAAAAATAATTAGATAAAATGGATTCGACCTTGTCACTTGCTAATGAGAGCACAAAATCAGGATAAATCCCAATACCAATTATGGGTAGAAGAATAGAGATTGAAAGAAATAACTCTCGGGGTCCAGAATCCAAAAAAGAAAAGTTTTTGACATTAATTAACTTGTATCCATAGAACATTTGGCGTGACATAGATAATAAATATATAGGAGTTAATATCATTCCAATTGCCATTACAAAAATAATTACAATTTTTGAAATTAAGAAATATTTTTGGCTGGTAATTATTCCAAAAAAAACGATTAATTCTGCAACAAAACCACTCATGCCCGGTAATGCAAGGGAAGCCATCGATAAGATAGTGAACATTGTAAATATCTTTGGAATGGAGATAGCCATTCCACCCATTTCATCAAGATAAACAAGCCGAATTCTATCATAACTTGTTCCTGCCAAGAAAAAAAGTGCAGCGCCAATAAATCCATGAGATATTATTTGTAAAATAGCTCCATTAAGTCCAAGATCCGTTATAGAACCAATACCTATAATTATAAAACCCATATGAGATACAGAAGAATAGGCTATTCTCTTTTTTAAATTACGTTGACCGGGAGATGTTGAAGCTGCATAAATTATTTGGATTGTACCGACTACCATCAACCAAGGAGAAAACATAGAATGGGCGTGAGGTAATAATTCCATATTGATTCGAACCAACCCATATGCTCCCATTTTTAATAAGATTCCAGCGAGAAGCATACAGGTACTGTAATGTGCCTCGCCGTGGGTGTCAGGTAACCAAGTATGTAAAGGTATAATCGGCAATTTGACGGCAAAAGCAATAAGAAATCCAATATAAAATAGTATTTCGAGTGTGACAGGATAGGATTGATTAGCTAATAGTTCTAAATTTAATGTTGGTTCGTTCGAACCATATAAACTTATACCTAAAACTCCTATTAATAAAAAAATAGAACTTCCTGCAGTGTATAAAATAAATTTTGTAGCTGAATACAGACGTTTCTTTCCACCCCACATGGATAAAAGTAGATAAACGGGAATTAATTCTAATTCCCACATGATGAAAAAAAGTAAAAGATCCCGAGAAGAAAATGATCCTATTTGACCGCTGTACATTGCTAACATCAGGAAATGGAATAATCGGGAATCCCGAGTAACTGGAAAAGCCGCTAAAGTAGCTAAAGTAGTAATAAATCCCGTAAGTAAAATCGTTCCTATAGAAAGTCCATCTAACCCCAGTCTCCAGTCAAAATCAAAAAAATTGATCCATTTATAATCTTCGGACAGTTGAATTAATGGATCGTCCATTTTAAAATTATAACAAAAAGCGTAGGTCGTTAGAAGAAGTTCTAAGATACAAATGCATATAGTATACCATTTTTTTACTTTATTTCCCCTATGCGGGAGAAATAACATTAACGAACCGGCAGATATTGGAAAAACAACAATTATTGTTAACCAAGGAAAATCATTCGTGGTAAAGACAAGATACACCAGGTCCAAAGAACGCGTACTCAAAAAAATATATAAATAAAAAAATATAATTTAACTTTTTTGAGTACGAGTACTTGTCAATAAAAAAAAATAAAATGTATTCAAAATTTATTCAAATGAGGTTTTCGGTAACGTATCAATAAGCTAGACCCATGCTTCGAGTTGTTTCATGCCATAAATAAACTCGAACGCTCAAAAAATCCGTTGGACAGGCAGATTCACATCTCTTACAACCAACACAGTCCTCGGTTCTTGGAGCGGAAGCTATTTGCTTAGCTTTACATCCATCCCAAGGTATCATTTCTAATACGTCTGTAGGGCATGCTCGGACACATTGAGTACATCCTATACAGGTATCATAAATTTTTACTGAATGTGACATAGGATCTATAGTTTTTTGAATGTCATAAATTTTCAATCTAGTAAACTTCTAACTAAATGATATATTAAAATACTAGATGAAGCAATGATTTCCTTTAATAGAATTTTTTTAATGAATTCTGGCTCGATTGATAAAAAAATGGGACTAAAATACTTTGATTTCTTAGATTTTCACAAATATAATCTAGTAAGTCATAACCTATTATATATGCAAATCTCAACCTATAATTTTTTTATTTATGCTACTTATTTAATAAGGTTGATTGGTTGATGTGAGTTGATTTTCTGTTACGATAAATTGACGAGACTATAGCTAATCCAATAGCTGCTTCGGCGGCTGCAATTGCTATAACAAAAATGCAGAAAATATCCCCTTTTAGTTGGGAATTATCAAAAAAATCAGAAAATGTTACGAAATTCATATTAACTGCATTGAGTATAAGCTCAAGACACATAAGAGCCCTAACCATATTTCGACTCGTGATCAATCCATAAAGACCAATCAAAAATAAATAGGCACTCAAAACAAGTACATGTTCGAGTATCATTCAACAACTCCTTATCAATTTTGATTCATTTCAACATGAATAATAAAAATAATTCACCGGATTCAATCAACTAGAATATAACAAAAAAAGTACGAATAAAAACTATATTAGGGAAAAAATTTTTCAAATATATATCAAATATAAAAATTGATATTTAAAATATGAAATAGTATTCAATCAAATTTAATTGAATGAACGGAAAAAAATATCATAACATACACAAAGTTTTCTTTGGTCTTTACTAATTAGAACGTTTTTTATTGACGAGCCACAGAAATTGCACCTATCAAAGCAACTAAAAGAATTATTGAAATGAGTTCAAATGGAAGAAAAAAATCTGTTGATAAATGAATTCCTATTTGTTGACTATTACTTATTAAATCTTGTTCTAGAATCTGGTTTAATCTTGTAGTCCAAATAACCCCGTACCATGACGTATCGAGAATAGTAGAAATTAATGAAAAAAGAATAGTTGTACAAACCAATGAAGTAATCCCATCCCCAACGGTCCACAGATTGAAATCTGGGGAATATTCTGAATCATTCATGAACATCACAGCAAATATGATTAAAACATTTATGGCCCCCACGTAAATAAGGAGTTGTGCAGCAGCTACAAAATGGGAATTTGATAGAATATACAATAAAGATATACAAACAAGAACAAATCCTAAGGAAAAGGCTGAAAATATGGGGTTGGGAAGTAATACCACTCCCAGACCTCCTACGAGAAGACCGGATCCCAGAAAAACTAAAAGAAAATCATGTATTGGTCCAGGCAAATCCATTATATTATTAAAATAAGAAAAAAATAGAAATCCTTTTCATGACCTTATTAATTTAACCGGGGAATTTTTTTTTAATATGTTTCTAATATGTTTCTAATAAAGTGAAATTAGAATCTACTGGATATGAATTGATGTAGATACAATTATTAGACAGTTTCGCTTTTTTATTCTAAAGTGTATTTTCAACCTATCTATTTCAAGAAAGTAATTACGAATATATTCTATTATAAAAAATGAGCCTTCTTAATATTATTATATAAATACAATAGAAGTTTTTATTTTTAATTAAATTCTTTATATAATTCAATAATTTTGAATTCTTTTTTTAATAAAATTAATGGGTTTACCCATTTTTTGTTTGAGGTGAATTCAAAATTGTTCGAATAGTGTAATCGTCAATTACTGACATTGGTAAACGACCCAAAGCTATTTGATTATAATTCAATTCGTGACGATCATAAGTTGCAAATTCATATTCTTCAGTCATTGACAAACAATTTGTTGGACAATACTCAACACAATTACCACAAAATATACAAATTCCAAAATCAATACTGTAATTAAGCAATCGTTTTTTTCGAATATTAGTTTCCAATTTCCAATCAACAACAGGCAGATCTATAGGACATACTCGAACACATACTTCACAAGCAATACATTTATCAAATTCGAAATGGATTCGACCGCGGAAACGTTCCGATGTTATTAATTTTTCATAGGGATATTGAATAGTTACAGGTAAACGATTTGTGTGGGATAAGGTAATCATGAAACCTTGACCAATATACCTTGCAGCTCGTAGGGTTTGTTGACCATAATTCATGAACCCAGTTATCATAGGAAGCATATTGTAATTATCTATGAATAATTTTATCTTTGTTTCTTTCTCTTGTTTAAAACAAGTAATGAATATGGTGGATTCGTTTTCAATTTAGAGTGAAAAGAGTTGGAAAGAAGTTGTTAATAATAGATTACCAAGGGAAATCGGTAAAAGAAATTTCCATCCAAGATTTAATAGTTGATCCATTCTTAGCCTAGGTAAAGTCCATCTTGTTGCGATAGAAATGAACAAGAACAAATAAGTTTTAGCTAATGTAATAAAGATACCAATTGTTGTTCCAAAAATTTGATCCCTTTCAAATAGCTCCAAAATAGATATATACGGAATAGAAATATTCCAACCGCCTAAGTATAGAACTGTTACAAATAATGAGGAAATTAAGAGATTTAGATAAGAAGCAACGTAAAATAAACCAAATTTGATACCTGAATATTCAGTTTGATAACCTGCTATTAATTCTTCTTCCGCTTCTGGTAAATCAAACGGTAACCTCTCGCATTCTGCTAGAGAAGAAATTAGAAAAATGATAAAACCTATAGGTTGACGCCACAAATTCCATCCCCAAAAACCATATTTTGATTGTGCCTCAACTATATCAACTGTACTTAAACTGTTAGATAATCCTAGTCGATGATAACATTACTATTCTCACCGCTATTACAAAACCGTACATGAGGTCTTCGCCTCATACGGCTCCTCGGGGGCCATAAATAAATCTAAGGACCAGATTAGTATTATTTAGATGGATATGATCCGTTCTAAAATAGATTAAATATAAATATATCTGGGGTCCTGAATTATACCAATGGAATTCTGTCTGCTCAAATTCTAAGAATAAAAAAAAGCGCTTCGGAATTCATCTCATCCTTTACAAATTTGAATTTCTATTTGTTGAGTAATAACTTAATCCTTTAATAAAATACTCCTTGTAAAAATAGTCAAAATAAAAATAAGTATTTCAGCCCATCGTGGGTTTCAATTACGAAAAAGAATTAGACATCCTATTAGTTTATTATTCACGATAGAAATTCTATTTTATTTTCAAAATATATGAAAAAAAATATCCTTGTTTCGTTCCTATTCTTCTTTCTTTTTTAGAAAAAAAGTTGGTGGACTTAAAAAATAAAGGATTATTTCGTTTCTGATAGTCATTACATTTATCGGTGGATAGGAGCATACTCTGAATCGGAATCTTGGGGAGTACTGTCTGATCATTTCTACTAATTTCAAGCCCCAATTAACCTTCTTTTTTCTGTTATCTTATGTTATGCATAAATATCCTTTTCAATTTGGTTAATCTCTATTACAAATTCTTTGTGTATTTTGGTGTTTCTAACCATCCACTCATTTTTACCTACTTTTCGTTCACTTTGTAATACATGTATGTTAATCTATCTAACTGATAGTGAAAACGTCATATGGTTAATATTTTTAACCCGCTTCAAGCCAGGATGACTAATCAACCAGCCTTGGGGTAAAGTGATTCTTACGCTTATGTTTATTTCTGTTTAACCTTTGTACATAGGAAATGAGACTCAATTTTTCTTTTTTACTGCTAATTTCTGAGCCGTTTTTTTTCACTCATATATAACTATCAAATTCCTTTTATTAAGATTAACCCGAAAGATTAATATATTCTGTTTTTTAACTTATTCGTCTAGAAGAAACGGAATAATAAAAATAAACGTTTATGTTTCAACGAATCGCACGTAGAGATATTGATAAAACACATAGAGTTAATGGTATTTCATAACTAATCGATTGGGCAGCAGCTCGCAGACCACCTAAAAAAGAATATTTATTATTTGATCCATATCCCGACATAAGAAGTCCAATCGGAGCAATACTTGAGATGGCAATCCATAAAAAAATACCGATATTGAGATCCGCTAAAACAAGGTGATTGCTAAAGGGAATTACTGAATAACTTATTAAAATTGAGATAACTGCTATAGATGGTCCAATACTAAATAAAGGAGTATTTCCTCGAGATGGACGAAGATCTTCTTTGAAAAGTAGTTTTGTTCCGTCGGCTAGAGCTTGAAGAATTCCCAACGGGCCGGCGTATTCAGGTCCAATACGTTGTTGTATCCCTGCAGATATTTCTCTTTCTAACCACACAATTACTAGTACCCCTGTTAGGATTACCAATACAAGAGAAAATATAGGGACAAATATCCATATGAGTCCATAGACCTCTTTTAAAGCTTCCAATCTAACAAAAGAATTTATAGTTTGTACTTCTGTTGCATAAATTATCATTTTAACGATCAACTTCTCCCATAATTATATCTATGCTACCGAGTATCGTCATAATATCAGCCAATTTCATTCTTTTAACTAGTTCAGGAAGAATTTGCAAATTAATAAAACCCGGTGGTCGGATTTTCCATCTCCAAGGAAAACCACTTTGATCTCCTATGAGAAAAATGCCCAATTCCCCTTTTGGAGCTTCAACTCTTACATAAAGTTCTTGTTTCGATAATTCAAAAGTAGGAGACGGTTTTTTACTAATGAATCGATATTCAAAATCATTCCATTCTGGGTTCCTTTTTCTATCAAAGCCTCTGCTTTCTAAATTCTCATAGGGACCCCCTGGAAGTCCTTCCAGAGCCTGTTGAATAATTTTTATGGATTCTGTCATTTCGCTAAGTCGTACTAAATAACGAGCTAATGAATCTCCTTGTTTTTGCCACTGAGTTTCCCATTCAAATTCATCGTAAGACTCATAACGATCAACTTTACGAAGATCCCATGGTATTCCGGATGCGCGTAGCATTGGTCCGGATAAACCCCAATTTATTGCTTCTTCCCCACCAATAATCCCAACTCCTTCAACTCGTTCTAAAAAAATAGGATTTCGTGTAATCAGTTTTTGATATTCAACAACCTCTGTTAAAAAATAATCACAAAAATCCAAGCATTTATCTATCCAACCATAAGGTAAATCAGCCGCTATTCCTCCAATACGAAAAAAATTATGCATCATTCTCATACCGGTGGCAGCTTCGAATAGATCATATACAAATTCTCGTTCTCTGAAAATATAGAAAAAGGGAGTCTGTGCACCAATATCTGCCATAAAAGGGCCGAGCCATAACAGATGAGAACTTATACGACTCAATTCGAGCATAATTACTCTGATATAGCTGGCCCTTTTAGGAACTTGAATATTTCCCAACTGTTCTGGTCCATTTACTGTTATTGCTTCTGTAAACATAGTAGCTAAATAATCCCATCGCGTTACATAAGGTAAATATTGTATAATTGCTCGATTTTCTGCAATTTTTTCCATTCCTCTGTGTAAATAACCCAATATGGGTTCACAGTCAACAACATCCTCACCATCTAGAGTAACAATTAAGCGAAGAACACCATGCATGGATGGGTGGTGAGGTCCCATATTGACTATCATAAGATCTTTTCCTGTAACTGGTCTCTTCATAAGTTTTTCCTTGATTCGTTCTGGCATGAATTAGATTGCTGAAAAAGAGGTTTATCAAAAAATTCAAGATCTAAAAAATTACCTAATTCACAATTTTTGAATTTAACGAATTTTTAATTCCCGAATATTCAACTGATTAATTAATTCTTTATAACGTCCTCTATTTTTTTTTGACAAATAAGCCAGCAGTCGTTGACGTTTTCCCAGAATTTTTCGTAGACCCCTCTGAGATAAATAATCTTTTCTGTGCAATTCCAAATGTGAAGTAAGTCTTCGTATCTTATTAGTGAAACTGAATACTTGAAATTCAACAGATCCCTTGCTTTCTTCTTTTTTTTCTTGAAATGAAATGAATGAATTTTGTATCATAAAAAGAAATCCTTCCCTTTTTAATATGAATTGAAAGATATGAATTTTACTGATCAGTAATAATGGTAGTTTTTTTGTACAAGGATCTGAATTTAATTATCAACTTCTTAATTCTTAATTTTAGAAAAAAAAAGTCTAAATTTAGATCTAAAATAGTTAAAGTAGGATTCTGTTAATTTAGTTATGGATCTGCTCTGATTGGTATCTATGTCATTGATTAAATGAATCTCATGTATAAAGATTGAATTTAAAACAATCCCTCATATTTGTGCATACAATTGTTTTCATATACCGTAACTTATATATTATATATAGTAAAAATATATTATATATAGTAAAATAGTAAAAAGTAAAAAGGATCTATCATTAATGAATTTGAAATCGCGTATACATATGTATTCTTATCATACCGAAATGATTTCCGTTAGTAGTATTAAACCAATAGCGATTCATACAAGCTAAATCTTCTAATCTAAAATTCGGCCAAAGAAAGGATTTTAATTTAATTAGGTTATTTTTATCCTTATCAAGATCTTTCTTTTTATGCAAAACTGTGGTCAAGTTTTGAATATTTTTATCGAATTTTGAATTTCTATCCCTCGCATTTTTTTTTTTTAAGTTGAAACAAATTAGAATTCGAAATTCTCTACGTCGTTTAGGGGATAGAATATTTTCCGGGACAAAGAAATCATAATTATTTTTTTGATTAATATAGTTTTTTTTTTTGTATCTTTTACTTATTTTGTGTTTATTTTTATGAACCAATGAAATACCTATGGTTCTATATATAATAAGTTGTCCATCGTTTTTTACAGACAAACGGACAGGTTCAATAATCAATATTCCTTTTTTCATTAATTTTGCAAAAGTGAAATTCTTCTCAATCATTAGAATATCAAGGCTCAGCTCTCCTCTGTCAATAGAAGATATCGTTATCTCGTTTGGATTTTTTAGTCTAACCAAGAGACAGTATATTTTTATATTATTGAGAATTTTTTGATTAAAAAAACAATTCCATCGCAATTGAAAACGCGAAAACCTTGTGAGAAATAAATAAAGTTCCACTTCCGTATTGCTTTTGTATTGTTTTTTATTTTTACGTTTTTTTATCTTCGATTCTGCATAATTTTCTTCAATATTTTTTTCTTGGTTTGATAGAGCTGATTCAGGATTTCTTTTTTTTTTTTTATCTGATTCAAGCTCTCCTTGACCTGCCGATTCTTTTTCTTCTTTATTTAGATTATAAAATCGAAGGGATTTTTTTTCGTTTGATGGTATAAAACCTTTTTTATTTAGAGTGATCTTTTTATTAACATTTTTTTTTTCATTAAAATTGAAAAGAAGTAATTTAATTGGTATGACCCACGGTTTCATTTTATATGTACTAGAAAATAAGCAAAATTCTGGAAAGAAAAAAGATTCTAAATTTGTTATACGATTATTTAGTATTTCTTCATTCATTCCCATCCAATCAAAAAAGTTGATTTTTTTATTGGCAAGAACCGTATTAGTTATTTTATCAATTCTTTGATAATTCTGAACTTTAGTTTTAATATATTTTTTTTTACTCTTGGTATCAACCCAGGGCTCAATATTGACTTTTTTTCTAAACCAAAAGTTGAGAATTCTCCAATCCAAATATTTTCTATGCCGAATTTCCCCTATACCCCGAATATTATATTTTTCTAGAAAACAAGAGACTAAACAATTATCTAGAGCAATGCCTATGCCTATAGACATGTCAAAAATTTTTTCTGTAAAATGAATAGATTTGTAGCAAAAAAGATTATATATAGAATCTTTTTTTAAATTATGTTTTGTATTTAATAACGAGTCGTCCTCAAAAAAATTTTGTTTCTTGTAATTATCAAATTTGTTTTTTTCATATGAATCCTCTTTGGTTAAACTTGGATTTAGAACTGTAGAGTCTTGGTTTATTTTCTTTTTCCATTTTTGGGTTACTAATCTAGCCCATGCAATCTGAGGTAAATTGTATTGAGAATGACTTCGTAACCAGTTTTTCCATTGATTTACTTTGGAATTTAAAAAGGTTTTATCTTTCAATTCATAATCAAAAATTCCTTGTTCTTGAAAAAAATCCTTTATTTGATTCTTAACAAAAAAGGATGTTATGCATATGTTATATTCAAGAACAGCCTTTAATTTAGACAAATTACTAACTTGAATTTGTGATAATTTGTAAAATACATATGCTTGTGATAAAGAGCATAGGTCATAACTAATTTTTTTTTTTTTTGATATTAAATTTTTTATAGTCGAAATAAAATAAATGGTATTTTTTTTTTTATTAATTTTTTTTCCATTTTCGTCATTCTTGTAAATATATTTATCACGAATTGTTTTTGTTGATTCAAAAAAAAGTTGTGTAGTAATTCTTGGAATATTAATGATACCTAGAAAAATAGCTATAGACAGTTGGTCAATATAAAATTTTATAAAAAAAACAGATTTACGAATTAATCGGGTATTTTTTCTTTTGAATGTCTGCCAACTTTTTTTTGATGACTCGATTATTTTAGAATCATAACGCAGTTTGTTACAACTATTAGTTAGGTTTTCTTTTTCTTTTGAAATTTCTTCTGTTTGATTTCTGATTGTCTTTATTCTATCAATCAAATTTTTTATTTTGTTTTCGCTGAGTGAAGAATTTGTCCACTCCATGGATTTTTTTTGAACAGATAATTCATGAATCATCTGAGTACTCATTATTGAATCTTTTTTAGTTTCATTTAATTCATATATTTCTCTCAGGCCAAATAATGGAATTATATTTGGTTTTGAAAGGTTTTTTTTTTTTTCTTTTAGAAAAAGAAAGTTTTTGATAATCCAGTTTTGAATTTCTTTTGCGACTTTTAAGAAAATTGTTGCTCTTTCTTTGAAAATCCTTAAAACCAGAAAAGGCTTAGTTTTGGATTTTTTGATTCTTTTTTTTAATTCTTTAAAAATAGGTTCAAAAAAAGAAGGCTTTTTTTTGGCAGAACCAAACGGTAGTTCAGTTTCCATTCCCCAAACTGTTAAAAAACTAAAATCATTTTTTTCTCCTTTGTTTTTTGTTTTTTTTAGTCGAGCCTTCTGAGATGATTGAAATTTAGATTTATGCCAAGGTTTCAGATAAAAAGGAAATAGGATTTTTATCTGAATACCATCCATTAACCAGTTTCTTGGAAATTCTCTTTCGGAGAGTTGAACCCCATTATAAGTACATTTAATATGCATTTCACGTTTCCAATCCTTTAAATCCTCAGACCACTCGGGAGATTGAAATAATAATATACGGATGCTATTTTTAATTATTATCAATAAAGGTAATATAATATATTTTCTAAAAATCGATTGAGTTACTAAGAAAGAACCTCTTATTGTTTGAGCAAATAGGAAGCTATCCCAAGTTTCTGCAATTTGTATCCGTTTTTTTTCGTCTTTTTTTGATTTTTCTTCTTCGTTTTTATCAATTTTTTTTTTTTTCCACATGAAAGTTCTAAAAAATTTTTTTTTGAGCCCCCACATATCAAATGAAAAAAAAAAAAGTTTATCTATTCTATCAAAAAAAAGGGGGGAATGTGCTTTTGCTTGAAAAAATGCCCAAATAACAGTTTTACGCCTTTGAGAACGCATGGATCCTTTAATTATCTCTCGACGAAAATCAGATTGTTGTGAATAACGTATCAAAGCCATTTCATCGTTTTGATCAGAATTTTGCTTATCTTTGAGA